ACTTTTTTCTTCTCATTCAATATATTATGTCAATTGATGAGCATACTAATTAATACTAAATAAATAATAATACTAAATAAATAATAACTAATAACGAGTTAAAATAAAAGTAAAAAAAAAGGGTGTTATGTTATAAGGCTCTTGTTCCAAACAAAATATCAAAAAAATGGAATAAATACAATTGAAAAAGAAAAGATCCAAATTACTAATATATATTACTAATATATATTAGTCATTTTAGTAATGACCCTATTTATATTATAATATTTTTATTGAAAATATAAATGATTGAAAATAGGATTTCATTTAATTTAAAGAGAGTTTCATTTTGAATTTAGAAATGAAGTTCCATGTTATTTTGACATTCCTTTATTCAAGATACTTTATTCAAGAGTTGCTCGAGAAATCGGTTGAGTCAGAATCGTAGGATGAATAGATGTCAAAGAGGATCAATTTTTTTTGATTTCTGTCACTATTGTTTGTGCTGTCTATAATGAAATGAATAATGAATGATAAATGAAATCAAAAGCTTTCAATTCAATTGGGACTCATTTTGTCAATTGGTCTTTTTATTATCTTATATTTTTAAAGATAAGAAACTTAGGTAAGTGTTTCATAAATAAACATATGTATAAATAGAACGTATCCCATTTAGTTCCTTCATGCCTACTATAACTAGTTATTTCGGTTTTCTACTGGCGGCTTTAACTATAACCTCAGCTCTATTTATTGGTCTGAGCAAGATACGTCTTATTTGAAATTGATTGAATGAACAATTCAATTCATAAAAATGTTTTTGTGAGATATCCAGGTAGTCCATAGTTCCTTCCCATGTGAATTGTAATTCTTGATTATTGAGATTCGTGGGCGATTTGGATTACTATTTAGAGATAGATATTACCCCCCCCTTTTTTTTACCTACCTTTTCAAAAAAAATAAAAAAATGATTGAAGTTTTACTATTTGGAATCGTGTTAGGCCTAATTCCTATTACTTTGGCTGGATTATTCGTAACTGCGTATTTGCAATACAGACGCGGCGATCAGTTGGACCTTTGATTAAGTAAGAGCTCATCTCTTTTTAAATAACATCTCTTTTTTTTATTGACCTCCTGCGGATTAAAGAAAGGAGGAGGTCAAATTAGGGTTGCTGCTCTAGTTAGTAAAGTTATTTACTTGTAATTCGACCCAAGAAGAACAGAAGCACGCTCTGTAGGATTTGAACCTACGACATCGGGTTTTGGAGACCCGCGTTCTACCGAACTGAACTAAGAGCGCTTTCTTTCTTATCCCAATATAAAGGGCTGTATGTAAATAAAAGAATTTTATTTGTAACCCCCACTTTGGATACATATAGTATCATAAAGCATTATGTTATGTATGTCTAATTTTTATTGATCTCAATGGATCCTTCATTACTGCACATGGGAGAAGTAATAGATAGGGATGACAGGATTTGAACCCGTGACATTTTGTACCCAAAACAAACGCGCTACCAAGCTGCGCTACATCCCTTTCAATTGGCCTATAGTGTCATTGTAGAGAATCCCCATCTTGTTTTCCACATCGTGATTTCTCCCATTGATATACAATTGCTCTTGGCATTTCTTTTTCGTCTTATATAACAATATAACATATAATAAAAGAAAAAAGAATCAAATCGATCAAATAGATATAATATAATTAACAATATAATAAAAAATATAAATATAAAAATCGGTAATGTTCAGAAAATAAAGTGAGTGGACACTTTTTTCTGTTGTAAAGAAAGTAAAATATCATCAACAACGACATGTGTATCTGATCATATATGTATTACAATAAAAAAGGAGGATTTTCAATGCGAGATTTTAAAACATATCTCTCCGTGGCACCTGTGTTAAGCACTCTATGGTTCGGGTCTTTAGCAGGCCTATTGATAGAGATTAATCGTTTATTCCCAGATGCGTTAACATTCCCCTTTTTTTCATTCTAGTTGGGGATGAAGAAGATTATAGATAGAATAAATTATCTGTGACTAACCCTTTTTGTTTTGTTCTTTCTTTCAGTTTTTTAGGATAAAAAAGAAGGAAAGAGAAAGAATCAAAAAAGATTCATCCGCAACGAAACTCAGGTTCACGCTGAATTAATAGAGGGAGAACAAAAATGTAAAGTAAATAATAAAAGTCGCGGACAACAAACGCATACAGGATACTTAAATGAAATACTATAACTAATGGATAGTTAGAAATCATCGTATTACTTATATTCTCTATTGATTTGATTGCAATGAAATATTTAATAATTGGGTTTCGAGTCAGCAACTTCTTTTTTTCTTCTTCGTTTCGAAAATAGAAGAGTTGGGTGAATAAAAAAAAAAGGGGGGTTTATGGCCAAGGGTAAAAATGTCAGAGTAAAGGTTATTTTGGAATGTAACAGTTGTGTCCGAAACGATATTAATAAGGAATCGCGGGGCATTTCCAGATATATTACTCAAAAGAATCGACACAATACGCCTAGTCGATTGGAATTGAGAAAATTTTGTCCCTATTGTTACAAGCATACGATTCATGGGGAGATAAAGAAATAGAGAAAATGTAACGCGTTTGTAACCCCTCCAAGGAACAGCAATAAATTACATAATAATAAAATATTAATATAAAAATTGAATAATAAATTATAAAAATAAAACAACCCAATCCTATTTCATCCTATTTTGGTAGGATCGCAAATGAAATTCGAATTAAGAAATACGATTTAAAAGATAAGGAATAAACCATGGATAAATCCAAGCGACTTTTTCTTAAATCCAAGCGATCTTTTCGTAGGCGTTTGCCCCCAATTGGATCGGGGGATCGAATTGATTATAGAAACATGAGTTTAATTAGTCGATTTATTAGTGAACAAGGAAAAATATTATCTAGACGAGTGAATAGATTGACTTTGAAACAACAACGATTAATTACTATTGCTATAAAGCAAGCTCGTATTTTATCTTTGTTACCCTTTCTTAATAACGAGAAACAATTTGAGAGAACTGAATCGACTCCTAGAACCACGGGTCCTCGAATTAGAAATAAATAGATAGGCTATTCCTCAATTGCAATTGAATCAAAATTTCAATATGAACCCCAACTCAGATTTATATTTTGTTCGAAAAATTGGAGAACCCCGATTGGATTGTCACATCATAAGAAAAAATGGCTTCTTTTTTTAATGTGTTGATTCATTTTTACTATATTTCTCTTATTTATATTAATTTCTACTCTACCTTCCCGGAGCTCATTCTCCGGGGCCCCACTTAAATCATTACGGTGGATTCCTTCTAATCTTCTTATTTAAGGATCTGATTGGAAATCATGTAAAGACAATTTGTATTTGATATGGCTATTTGTGCAAGTATTTTACGATTAAGAAGCAACTGTCTCTTATACAGATCATGTATGGATCTGCTATAACTATAGGATACCCCAATCTCACGAATTGCTGCATTTATCCGAGTAATCCACAAACGACGAAAATTTCTCTTTTGCCTGCCCCTATCCCGATGAGCAGAACTCAAGGCTCTCATTTTCTGTTGAATAGTATTTCGAGTAAGTCGTGAATGAGTCCCTCGAAAGGTTGATGCAAATAAACGAATTTTTATTCTACGTCTCCGAGCTATATACCCTCGTCTAATTCTGGTCATTGAATCAAATTAAACTTTGATGAATAACTAATTGATTTATTTTCTTTCAGTTATTCTTTTTCCCTTTCCTGGTCTATTAATAACAAAACGGATTCTTCCAATGTATAAAAAAAAATTCCAATGGCTTTTGCTACTATGACCTTCCCAACCACCATTTTTCCAGGCATTTAACCTCGAAATAAGAAATTGTATTGATACTAGGTATCAACAAAAAAAATACTAAATTGTAACTCAAGTTGAGTATAGTATAAAGTATCAATAAATAGTAAAGGTAAATGGATAAATAAATAGTGGGTTCCATCGTTTCTATGGCTACTTCTTAAACGGTGAGGTCCTCTCTATACACCGGAGCCCCTTCCACCATTAATCAATGTTATTAGTAACTTGTACAGTTCACATTCTTTGACTCTACCCATGAATTGTACAGTAATAAGTCTTTTCACAATGAGATCTACCCATACAGTAACGGTATTTAATTACAAAGGTTGGCTAGGTAGCTGACCCTGTATAGTCCGTTCTTGCAAGAGTAGGAGCCTAATTCTTTTGCTTCTTAAATATGATTTCCCCCGCTTAATGGATAACCATTTGCTACCACTGGGGAATTGCTTTTCATCTCCAATTGAGGTGATTGGATTTGCACCAATAGAAACCATAAATTTGATACGCAATGGAGGTTTTTTTCTATATTGATTGGAATTCTTCTATCCTATCCTATTCATTGGTACTGGTCATTGATACTGGAAAAAATTGTACTTTATTTTGTTCCGGCTCATGATCTGAACGGGTCGCACATACACCCGAGTACATGTTCCTCGACGCTGAGGACATCCCCGAAGAGCGGGGGATTTTGTTACATTTTTTATTGGCTGTCTTGTGTTTCTAATAAGTTGTTTAATAGTTGGCATACTTAATGGTATAGAAAATGGGCTGGTTTAGATCAATCCTAACCAGATGATTATGAATTCTTTCTATTTTCTTTTTTTTTTTTTTACTTTACGCAGATAAAATATTCAATTTAGATTCATCCAAATTATGGTTCGAAATGGATGGAATCGCAGATTTACGTGAAATCCCCGGCATTTTCGATCGCTACCAGATCAACAATTCCATGAGCTTGGGCTTCTGTTGCTGACATAAAAACGTCCCTTTCCATGTCTTCGGATACAACCCATAAGGGGTTACCCGTTCTTTGTACATAAACCCTTGTGAGGGTTTCGCGTAGTTTCAGAAGTTCTTCCGCTTCTAGGACAAATTCTCCTGTTTGTGCCTCATAAAAAGAACTCGCAGGTTGATGGATCATTACCCTGATGATATAACATAATGAATGTTTCCGCGATCTCGTACGATTGATTGGACTAGGCAAAAAGCAAAAAGATTAAAGAATAACAAGAAAAAATAAGTATATATATATAATTGAACAACCGTACAGGCATTTTTTGTGCATTGCATACGGCTCCACAATGGACTTTTTACGTTCGTTGAGCAAAAAACGAAATAGGATCCATCAGACCCAAATCGTTAAGTGATCCATTTACCACCCTTCTTTTCGTGGGAGTTCAAAAATACTATGATGGTTCCGTTGCTTTCTATATTTATGATTTATCTCATATGTGATTCAGCAATCCCAAAGTTTCTTTTTGATCCGATCAAATAAAAAAAGTAAAAAAAAAAAATGATCTTGTTTTTTTTTTTCATTTGAGTATTCTTTCATATTTCATAACATAAATATTGGAAAGAGGCTTCTGGCGTGAAAAATAAAAGTTTGTGACGCTGAAATGAAGCCCGGATAGATAAGATCAAATCATAAATACCCTTTGTCTCATATTACTCGCCCGATATATAATCCCATGTTCTGAAAAAACAATAATGGTTTGTTCATATCGAACTCGAAGTGCCATGCTATTATTACTTAAATATTATCTTACAAATTCTTATTTATATTTAAATATTAAATATGGCGAAGGCATAGTTTTCTTTTTTCTTTCAAACAAAAAACTCATTGGCGCCGAGCGTGAGGGAATGCTATACGTTTCGTAATTTCTCCTCCGACCAGGATGAAAGATCCCATTGAAGCGGCTAATCCCATGCATATTGTATGCACATCTGGTGGCACAAATTGCATAGTATCATAAATTGCGACTCCGGGTATTACCCACCCGCCGGGGGAGTTTATAAACAAATAAAGATCTCTGGTCTCATCCTCTATACTGAGATATACCATCAGGCCAATAAGTTGGTTTGAGATCTCGCTATCAACTTCTTGACCTAAAAAAAGTAATCTTTCTCGATGAAGTCGGTTGATTAGGACAAAATTTTATCCCTTAGGAACCGTACACGCGCCTTTGGATGCATACGGTTCAAAAAAAAAGAATCAATGTATTGTATTGATTCTACCCTCCTTTACTTTTTTTATAGTAGGACTTTTCTACCTCCTAATGAAGGGGCTTTTTCTTCGATTTTTTTTTAAGAAAGATTTTTTTTGCTCGAATCTTTTTAAAAAATAAAAGAATCCACTAAACTTATCGAATTAACCTCTCATTGATGTATTGTTTCATCGAAATCGAATCCAAATTACGATGTAATTTTCTTGTTCCTGAATGGGCCTCCTCAATTATTTTAGGTTTATGTTCTACTCCGGGTAAATATCTGCCCGATTTCAATTTGCACATATAGGACAAATGCTCCCAATACCACTTTTACTTTTTTCAATTCATTTCGTGCCTTTCTTACAACAAATACGCGATGTAGTCATAATATTATTTCATTGATTGGCAGTTTGAGATCGCCCATATGCTATCAAGTAATCACTTATGATACAAGTGGTAATCATACATATATTACCAATTGGGTATTTTCTGAACGGAGCCTGGATACTTCATTTTATTGGATTTGTCCAACCAAGCCAACCATAAATTTTGATAATTGATAATATTAATATTGATTTCGACCCCCTCAAAAATGGATCTAATTGCATTTCACGCTCCAAATTATTGATGGTTCAAACAATCTTTTTTGGGCGAAACAGAGGGTATCTCGATCGGGGGAGAGAACGGGGAAATCCCATATGACCCAATATGTCTGACAAGTCGCACTATACGTCAACCCAAATTGCATCTTCCTCTCCAGGACTCCGAAAAGGTACTTTTGGAACACCAATAGGCATCAACTGAAAGAAAGGGGGTTAAGTACTATATTTTACTTTGATGTGGAAACGTAATATTTTTATCCCTGGATATTACCAAATAGTAAGACGAAATTAATAAGGGAAAATTATTACAAATGGGTCGGGCTCTTCGAATGATGAACAAGTATCTACGCATTCGCTCATAGAAAATGGGACCAATCCCCCATTGCGTATTGGTACTTATCGGGTATAGAATAGATCTGCTTATCTTTGTTCCTATGAACAGAATTGTTCCATTATTCCCAACGAAAGAAATGGAATTCAATATTCAATAATATGAACCCTTGTTCCAAAATAATCCACTGAAAGGGAGAGGTCCATAGCATAGTCTTTTTCCAATGCGATAAAGTTACATAGTGTCTATTTTTCTTTGATAAAGGGGTATTTCCATGGGTTTGCCTTGGTATCGTGTTCATACCGTCGTATTGAATGATCCCGGTCGGTTGATTTCTGTACATATAATGCATACAGCTCTCGTTGCTGGTTGGGCCGGTTCAATGGCTCTATATGAATTAGCCGTTTTTGATCCCTCTGACCCCGTTCTTGATCCAATGTGGAGACAGGGTATGTTCGTTATACCCTTCATGACTCGTTTAGGAATAACCAATTCGTGGGGCGGCTGGAGTATCACAGGAGGGACTATAACGAATCCGGGTATTTGGAGTTACGAGGGTGTGGCCGGGGCACATATTGTGTTTTCTGGTTTGTGCTTCTTGGCGGCTATCTGGCATTGGGTATATTGGGATCTAGAAATATTCTGTGATGAACGTACAGGAAAACCTTCTTTGGATTTGCCCAAGATCTTTGGAATTCATTTATTTCTTTCAGGATTAGCTTGCTTTGGGTTTGGTGCATTTCATGTAACAGGCTTGTATGGTCCTGGAATATGGGTATCTGATCCTTATGGACTAACCGGAAAAGTCCAATCTGTAAATCCTGCGTGGGGGGTAGAGGGTTTTGATCCTTTTGTTCCGGGAGGAATAGCCTCTCATCATATTGCAGCAGGTACATTGGGCATATTAGCGGGCCTATTCCATCTTAGTGTCCGCCCTCCCCAACGCCTATACAAAGGATTACGTATGGGTAATATTGAAACTGTCCTTTCCAGTAGTATCGCTGCTGTCTTTTTTGCAGCTTTTGTTGTTGCTGGAACGATGTGGTATGGCTCCGCAACTACCCCAATCGAATTATTTGGTCCCACTCGTTATCAATGGGATCAAGGATACTTCCAGCAAGAAATATATCGAAGGGTTGGTGCCGGACTAGATGAAAATCAGAGTTTATCAGAAGCTTGGTCTAAAATTCCAGAAAAATTAGCTTTTTATGATTACATTGGCAATAATCCAGCAAAAGGAGGTTTATTTAGAGCGGGCTCGATGGACAATGGGGATGGAATAGCGGTTGGATGGTTAGGACATCCTATCTTTAGAGATAAAGAAGGGCGTGAGCTTTTTGTACGCCGTATGCCTACTTTTTTTGAAACATTTCCAGTAGTTTTGGTAGACGGAGACGGAATTGTAAGAGCCGATGTTCCCTTTAGAAGGGCGGAATCTAAGTATAGTGTCGAACAAGTAGGAGTAACTGTTGAGTTCTATGGCGGCGAACTCGATGGAGTCAGTTATAGTGATCCTGCTACTGTGAAAAAATATGCTAGACGTGCTCAATTGGGTGAAATTTTTGAATTAGATCGTGCTACTTTGAAATCGGATGGTGTTTTTCGTAGCAGCCCAAGGGGTTGGTTCACTTTTGGACATGCTTCGTTTGCTTTGCTCTTCTTTTTCGGACACATTTGGCATGGTGCTAGAACCTTGTTCAGAGATGTTTTTGCTGGTATTGACCCAGATTTGGATGCTCAAGTGGAATTTGGAGCATTCCAAAAACTTGGAGATCCAACTACAAGGAGACAAGTCGTCTGATACAATACTGCTCTTGTATCTTTTGCCTCTATTATATTTTTATTATTTAACTTTGACATAGAGTACCAGAGAAATCTTGATTTGAATCACCGCCCTTTCTTTGACTTTTGACTCTTGTCCTTTCTTAATCTGGGAGATGATCCCAAATGAACAGGTGTGGAAGCTATAATTGTAAACCACGATCAATTTATGGAAGCATTGGTTTATACATTCCTCTTAGTCTCGACTCTAGGAATAATTTTTTTCGCTATATTTTTTCGAGAGCCGCCTAAGGTTCCGACTAAAAAGGCGAAATGATTTTTCATTATCTTACATTATCTTTATCTAAATGGAAGTAAAGTAATGAGCCTCCCAATATGGGAGGCTCATTACTTTACTTCCATTTAGTCCCCGTGTTCCTCGAATGGATCTCGTAGTTGTTGAGAGGGTTGCCCAAAAGCGGTATATAAGGCGTACCCGGTAAAACTTACAAGTAAACCAGATATAAAGATGGCAACTAAGGTTGCTGTTTCCATTATTATCAAATTTCAAAACTATATCGGATCTATGATAAGATCCTTTATTTACAACGGAATAGTATACAAAGTCAACCGATCTCAACCAATGCAATAGGATTTATGGCTACACAAACCGTTGAGGATAGTTCTAGATCTGGTCCAAGACGAACTAATGCAGGGAGTTTATTGAAACCATTGAATTCAGAATACGGGAAAGTGGCTCCTGGGTGGGGAACTACCCCTTTGATGGGGGTCGCAATGGCTCTATTTGCGGTATTCCTATCTATTATTTTGGAGATTTATAATTCTTCCGTTTTACTAGATGGAATTTCAATGAATTAGGTCCATAAAAATCATGAAGTCCTGGCTTTTCAATCCAAAATGAATTACTTAGGACTCTCATTTCTAGTCTATTCTGGCAGTTCGACCGTGAAATTCTTTTGTTTCTGTATTTCCGGAATATGAGTGTGTGACTTGTTATAATTGATCCTATTGATAGTACAGAGAATGGGTCTGTCATCTTGAGAGAGATGAGTTCTGCTTCGTCGGATATTCATTTTTTTTATCTGGAGCACGGAATATATGGAATAGATCGAGAAATATTTGAACTATGATTCATACCTACTATTTATACCTCGCGACTGGATTCAAAAAAATGTAAAAGATTGATTTTATCATTATAAATCGAAAGGGTTTTCTTCCTTAAAAATTGGGTTTCTGTTTATTTGTTTATTTTGA